TTGTTACCATTTTCATAAGAATGAATACTATGATTCGCATTTCGAACAGGCATGAATACAGGATCTATAGGATAACTTCCATCTTGAAAGGTATTTGGCGCTTTTATAAGATATCCGCGATTCTTCTCTATTTGTAATCCAATAACCAACTCAATGGGTTCTGTCAAGCTAGCTATATGCTGTGTATTATCGACGATTTCTACATAAGGCGGTAAGATGATATCTTGAGCAGTTACATATCCAGGGCCTCTGACACAAATAGACGCCTCACAAGTTCCATAGAGATTACTTCTCAATATGATTTCTTTCAAATTCATTAAAATTTCATGTACTGATTCTTGAATACCCATTATCGTAGAATATTCGTGTGATATTTTCTCAGATTTTGCGCGTGTGATACATGTTCCTTCGATTTCTCCAAGCAAAGCCCTTCGCATCGCAATGCCTATTGTGTCTGCTTGACCTTTCATAAGCGGAGACAGAATAAAGCGCCCATAAAAAAGACGCTTACTGTCTGCTGCTGATTCAACACACTTCCACTGTAGTGTCCGAGTAGATACTGTTATTTTCTCTCGAACCATAATAATATTATTTGATCAGATCATTGAATCATTTATTTCTCTTGTTTCTCTTACTATTGAAATATCTTCCTTTTTTATTTCTACACACGTCTTTTTTTCGGGGGTCTACAGCCATTATGTGGCATAGGGGTTACATCCCGTACGAAAGTTAATAGTATACCACTTCTGCGAATAGCTCGTAATGCTGCGTCTCTTCCGAGACCTGGACCTTTAATCATGACTTCTGCTCGTTGCATACCTTGATCTACTACTGCACGAATAGCATTTGCCGCTGCGGTTTGAGCAGCAAACGGCGTCCCTCTTCTTGTACCTCCGAAGCCACAAGTACCGGCAGAGGACCAAGAAACCACCCGCCCGCGTACATCTGTAACAGTCACAATGGTATTATTGAAACTTGCTTGAATATGAATAACCCCCTTTGGTATTTTACGTGTACTCTTACGTGAACCAATACGTCCACGCGAACCCTTTTTCGGTATAGCTTTTGCCATATTTTATGATCTCATAAATTTGAGTCAGAGATATATGGATATATCCATTTCATGTCAAAACAGATTCCCTATTTGTATATCAGGTCTTTAACGAGTTTGATTATCCTTGTCTTTGTTTATGTCTTGGGTTGGAACAAATTACTATAATTCGTCCCCGACGACGGATTAGTCGACATTTTTCACAAATTTTACGAACAGAAGCTCTTATTTTCATATTTGCCACTCCTTACTTTAATTTTGAATCCACTTTTTGGAAGAAAATAAGTTTCTTGAAATTTTCGATTTCGAATCGTATTCCTACGAAAGAAACGGTGAAGTTAAAAAACACCTAATCTTTCGAATCTTTGTTGCGGAGTCGATAAATTATACGACCTCTGGTTGAATCATAACGACTTACTTCAATTTTTACTCTATCTCCTGGCAGTATCCGTATAAAACTACGTCGGATCTTTCCTGAAACATAACCTAGAATCATATCTTCATTATCTAAACGAACCCGGAACATACCGTTGGGAAGCGATTCAGTAATTAAACCTTCATGAATCCATTTTTGTTCTTTCATTCCAGGTAAAACCCCCTTGAAGTATCAACTAGTGGAGGAAGAACCCTATTAGAGAACCCACCCCTTCTCTTTTCTTTTTCACAAAAAAGAAGTTTCATATCGGATATTAGAAAGATTACCATATATAACACAAAATTTCTCCGCCTATTCTTTCTAGTCGAGCCTCTCGGTCTGTCATTATACCTCGAGAAGTAGAAAGAATTACAACCCCCATCCCACCTAAAATTCTAGGAATTCTTTGATAGTTAGAATAGATTCGTAGACCCGGCCGACTTATCCGTTTTAAATTTAAAAGATTTCTATAAGTCCTTTTCCTATTCCTTCTATGTCGTAGGGTTAAAACCAAAAAATATTTGTTGTTCTCTCGATGTTTTCTCACATTTTCGAGAAAACCCTCTCGTAAAAGTATTTTAACAATACTTTGGCTGATATTAGTAGATGCTACTCGAACCACGCTTTTTCTATACATATCGGCATTTCGTATAGAAGTTATTATGTCAGCAATAGTATCACTACTCATGATTAATTAAAATTATTGGTGCCTCCAAATTTCGATATAATCAACATGTTTTTCTTTTTTTTTTTTTTTTTTACGTGTTTGTTTATAAATATTCATTTTGAAAGGTATATACGTGAGAGAAAATCTACTAAATGAATCTTAATCTATTTCTTTTAAATACCCTACTATAACCATATCGTGGTCTTATTTTATAATACCTCGGGAGCTAATGAAACTATTTTAGTAAAATTGAACTGTCTCAATTCTCGGGCAATCGCACCAAAAACTCGAGTTCCTTTTGGATTTCCTTCTTGATCAATCACAACTGCAGCATTGTCATCATATCGTATTATCATACCGTTGTCACGTTTAAGTTCTTTACAAGTACGGACAATTACAGCTCTGACCACTTCTGATCTTTCTAGAGGCATGTTTGGAACTGCGTCTTTGATCACAGCAACAATAACGTCACCAATATGAGCATATCGACGATTGCTAGCTCCTATGATTCGAATACACATCAATTCTCGAGCCCCGCTGTTATCTGCTACATTCAAATGGGTTTGAGGTTGAATCATATCATTTTTTTATCTGTTTTTTACAATACAAAGGTCGAAGAAAAAAAGAAATATTATTTGTCCAAAAAAAGAAACCTGCACCCACTATTTTTAAGTTTTTAAGTAAGGCCTATTTCTTTTTTATCCCAAAATGATAAATTGAGCTCGTATAGGCATTTTGGACGCTGCTATTGAAATAGCCCTTCTGGCTATAGTTTCTGTTACTCCACCCATTTCATAAAGGATTCGACCTGGTTTAACAACCGCTACCCAATATTCGGGAGAGCCTTTACCTGAACCCATACGTGTTTCTGCGGGTCTTACTGTAACCGGTTTATCTGGAAATATACGAACCCATATTTTTCCACCGCGACGTGCATTTCGTGTCATTGCTCGTCGACCTGCTTCTATTTGTCTAGATGTGATCCAAGCGGGTTCAAGTGCCTGAAGAGCGTATTTACCAAAACAAATAGTATTACCTCGATAAGATATTCCCTTCATTCTTCCTCTATGTTGTTTACGGAATCTGGTTCTTTTGGGGTTATAGTTGATGGTTTGTTTTGAATTCCATCTCTACTACAGAACCGGACGTGAGAGTTTCTTCTCATCCAGCTCCTCGCGAATAAAATAAATTCAAACTAAAGATTTTGAGTTCAATTTGAATTCTATTCAGATATAATATTATGCATAGATGTATTTATATTTAATTTTAATAACTGAATCATGGATTTCGTTTAATCTAGATCAAATCTTATTAATTTGTATATCTTGATTTGTCTATTTTGTTTGTATAGATATATATAATAATAATAATGAAATTATAATATATATATATTAATAACTATAACTAAACTATTTTTTCTTCTATTTATCGATATTAGAATGTTAAAAGGAATCTTTTTTTTGTTTTACTCTTTATCGTATTGGATTGACCCAAATTTAGCAATCCAAGAAAATAAAGTTTTCGCGGGCGAATATTTACTCTTTCCATTTCTATTTCAGTTCTATCATTCGTTCATAACTTTTCCGAATAGATGAATGGGTCTCTGGTCGGTTCCGCCATCCCGATCAATGAATCATTCAAATTCATTTTCATAGAATCTTTTGAATTCACAGGTTCCGTCGTTCCCATCGCTTCTTATTTAATGGTTAGGTCTGAATTCTACAATGGAGCTATTAGTTCTTGAGTCAATATTCTTAGTCTTTATTGGCTCGAAGCTCTTTATTTTTTGTTCGATGAGCAGATCCATTTAATGATGAATCCGTATTGATGCTTTATTACACAGATTTTTTATGAGATGACTCATAGACCTTACATATTGGAATTATATATCATCAATATTTTCTTTCTTCCTCTCATCCTTCCATTTATCCATACCCTTTCTTTTTTTTATTATTAACAATTTAGAAGCAGATTTTTTAATAAATAATAAAAAAGATTTCAGTTGCTACAACAATATGAACAATATATCATATCTTGACTGGTTCTTTGGATCCAGATAATACGAAGTGATGAGTTGGTTATTACTTCTATAGTTATTTGTTTATACTATGGGGCTGGTTTTTATACTAACCCTCAAAAAACCAACGAGTCACACACTAAGCATAGCAATTTTATCAAAAGATTAATTTAATTTTTATTAAACCCTATAGAATTATAATTTATAATTGTTCATTTTTTTTTATTGAACAGAAAAGAAGAAACGAATTTCTTTTGTTCCATTGCTGGATAGAATAAAAAGGGAAATAAGGTTTATTATTCCCCCTCGATAAATATCCAAATTTTGATGCCTAATACCCCATAGATTGTTCGAACTGTATAGGAACAATAATCAATTTTAGCTCGAATGGTTTGTAGTGGAACCCTACCTTCTCTGATCCATTCAACACGCGCAATTTCTTTTCCGTCGATACGTCCTGCAATTTGCACTTGAATTCCTTTTGTATCTGCTTGTTCAGTTAATTCTATAGCCTTTTTCATTGCTTTGCGAAAAGAAACTCTATTTTTTAATTGGCCGGCTATAAATTCTGCAAGAATATTAGGGTTTCCATAAGGCTTTTCAATTCGTGCGATAGCAATGTTAAGTTTTCTATTTACAGAATGAAATTCTTTTTGTAAATTCATCTGTAATTCTTCGATTCCTCGGGGTCGACTTTCAATTAATATTTTTGGAAATCCCATATAGATTATTATTTGGATCAGGTCGATTCTTTTTTGAATCTCTATACGCGCAATTCCCTCGACGCCAGAAGATGTTTTCGTATTTTTTTGTACATAATTCTTGATATAATTTCTTATTTTTTGATCTT